ATTGGGACTACGGTCTCGAATTTCTTAATAGCAGTATCTATTCGAAACGAATTCTCTAGCATTTGACTCCTTATCACCGAAGAGTTTAGTCGTACACTTGAAAGATAGCCCAGAAAATAGAAGGGATGATTATATAATTGCTTTATATGGATCCTGGCCGGTTGAGACCACAAGTCAAAATGACATTGCCAAAGGTTGACAAGGTGAGATTTCCATTTCTTTATCAGAAGACGAGCCCCCCTTGAAGCCAGAATCGATTTTCCTTGATATCTGACATAATGCATAAAAGGGTCTTTGAACAACCATAGGGTTTTCTGAAAATCGTTACAAAGCACTACTACAAGATATTCTATTTTTGCATAGAAATGTGTTCGCTCAAGAAAGGATCCAAAAGATTTTGATCGTAAATGAAAGGGTTGTTTACGGAGAAAAATGAATATGAATTCACATTCATATACATGAGAATTAGAGAGGAACAAGAAGAATCTTTGATTCTCTTTTGAAAAAAGGGAAATGGAATTTTTTGGAGTAATGAGACTATTTGAATTCCAATACTCGTAGAGAGAGAATCGCAATAAATGCAACGAAGGAGTATCTTGTATCCAAGAGTGAAGGGTTTGAACCAAGATTTCCAGATGGATGGGGTGGGGTATTAGTATATCTGACACATGATTTAAATGTGATAACTTGTCCTCGAAAAAGGGAAATATTGAATGAATAGATCGTAAATTATGAGATTTTGCTATTTCTTTTTCTTCTAGGGAAGATACCAATCGCAGCGAGAATGGAATTTCCACAACGACTGCAAAACCCTCCGATATCATTTGAGAATCAAAATGATTGTTGTGCCCAACGAATCGATTTTGATTAGAATCATTAACCGAAATAATCAAACGATTCTGTTGATGCATTCGAGTAATTAAACGTTTCACAATTAGTGAACTGGATTTATTGTCATGATCTAAATTTTCCACCGGTTCATAAAGAATCGATCCATTTAAAGCATGACCATGAGCAAGCGCGTAGATATATTCCTGAAATAGAAACGGATATAGGAAGTATTGTTGCCGAAATCCATCCATTTCTAAATATCCTTGTAGTTCCTCCATTTCCATTTGAAATTACACTTGAACCAATATGGGGGATTTCTTGAGTTATCAAATAATACATAGTACGATACGGTCAGAACAAGGTATATAGTAAGAAAAGAATAGATACCCCGGAGCCAGAAAGGACAATCAACGGATCCTATTTCCATCCAATTTATTTATGTTCGTTATAGTTACAAGAGATGGTTAGAAATCCTTTATTTTTACAACCCGATCACTCTTTTGACTTTGGAATAATGAATTTTGATCAGTATACCGTTTCTTCTACACATTCGTCTCCACTACATAATAGAGAACATAATAGAGAATAGTTAGGATTCATGAAAAAAAAGGAATTGATGATCCACTCACAAGAGAACCCTTTCCCACATCAGGCACTAATATATTTTTAACGTCTAATTAGATCGGGTAATCATTCGAATTAAGAACAAACAGAAGCTCGTTGCTTTTGGTTTCCCTATAATTGGAGCTATAGGGCTCTATCCATTTATTCACTCGACCCAACTTGAATTGATTTGACCCCTTTCCAAGAAAAGAATCAAAACAAGATTTTGTATCGATCCGTTAAGGATGAAGTATTCTAAGAGTTCTCCATTGATACGACATGCTGTTTTTTCCTTTCATTCCCTTTCAGGATCAGTCGTGGTCTTACAAACTCTACCAATGGTATGGACGAATCCGTTGCTTCATCAAAATGTGTAAAAGACCATAGCCGCACTTAAAAGCCGAGTACTCTACCGTTGAGTTAGCAACCCATATAAATAGGGTGTGTAGATACGATCGGAATAAAAAATAAATAAAGAGATTCGATTGCCCGACCTCGTCAAAACATTGAACTAGCAACAGATCAAAAAGAAAGATTTGATGATCAATTGTGAACATAAAAATGAACAGAGATCAGATGAAAATACAACAGATTCTGGGATAAATTATAGAGAAAATCTAAATAGATGTAAAAATTGATAGACTACCCATACTCTATTTTTTTTTTTCATTATATTAACTAAGATACTTCTTGATGTCACAACGAAATTGACGAACCCATCGTTTGAGTGAAATAAAGAAACAAACTTATGAAATGTGGATAAATAGATCTATTTATCCACGATCGAATTATATTTGTTCGATACACCATTGTCAATATGAATTGAATGTTGAGAAAACCAATTCAATAAATAAAACAAGGGCTTGTGTTGGAGTGACACTACAACATAGATAAGGGATGAAGTATGAGTGGGGAAATAAACAAGGAATTCCGGTAGGAAAAAAATGTCGGGTTTATTCAATATTTATTCAATAGAGGTATAATAAGCAAGATTGACCTTTTGTTTGTTGGTGGAGTCCCAACGAAAACCATCTGATTGATGGTAATCCCATAATTTCCCAGTTATTTCATCTATTCACTCAATCTTTTTTCTATCTGTCTCATATCAAGAGAAGATACTTTTTTTTATAGTTCTATGATACGGGGGCATGTGAGAGCAACAATGAATAGAGAATAGAGAAAAAAAATAAGGAATGGTGGAGAAACAATTAGACAAAGCTAGATACTGGGCACCCCCCCCCCTTTTTTTTTATTTCATTAATTTCATTTGATTAATTCGAAATTCCTTAAATACCTCCGCCTTCTTTGAAATATCATGAACAGTTCCTGTAGGTTGAGCGCCTTTTTCAAGGAAATATAGAATAGCGGAAACATTTGAATAAGTTTGGTTCTTTATCGGATCGTAAAAACCCACTTTACGAAGATCTCTTCCCTCTCTTCGGGATCGAACATCAATTGCAACGATTCGATAGATGACTCATTGGGATAGACATAAATGAACAACCCCCCCTAGAAACGTATAAGAGGTTTTCTCCTCGTACGGCTCGAAAAAGAATGATTCGAATTTATGTATTGTAGTGGCAAATAGATCCACAAAATCATCAATTAGACTATGATTTGAGTCATTTTTTTTTGTTCTTCCTTCCTGAAAAAAAAAAAAAAAGAAATCTCATTCGTACTCATAACTCAAGTTGGGTAATTCTCAAAGAGCTCGAAGGGAAATCCTTAGACATTTATTGAGCCGTCTCTAACCTCTTTTGTTTGTCTCGCCTAGAGTCGATTTTATTTCTTCCCCATTCTGATCTAGTTGTTGAGACAATTGAAAACGGTGTTTCCTTGTTCCGGTATCCTTTATTTTATCTTTGCTTTGAATCCTTGGGTTTAGACATTACTTCGGTGATCCTTAATTGTTTCAAAATGGTAGCAACATACCTTTTGTTATTTCGTTCTATGGAAACGATTGATTCCCCTGTGATACACTTTTGATCGGAATTGGTAAAACTATTTCGACAAATTCATTTTACTTTTTTTTTTTTTACTTGTTCGAACTTGATCCTTTCAATTTCTATACCGAAAATATACTTACGAAGTTGTTCCAACTTATTGATTGGCATTAACCCTAGATCCTTCTCTCTGCTAAATGAACCAATTCTTTATGCTCGAGCTCCATCATGTGCTATATTATAATTATATTATTTTATTACAACCCCAAAATTGGGGTCCTAGTGGAATAGAACAAACTATGTCGAGCCGAGAGCATCTTCTTTGATATATAAAATGGTGGGTACAAGAATCCACAGCCAATAATGTCCTTCAAGTCGCACGTTGCTTTCTACCACATCGTTTCAAACGAAGTTTTACCATAACATTCCTCTAATTTTGGACCGGTATGGAATTGATTCAATATGGAATCATGAATAGTCATTGGCTCAATCGGTATATAGTATATGAAGTCCTCCATACTTTTATTTTCATATATGGATCTGGAGAAGTCTCAGCAAGAATATAATTTAACCCCATATTTTATTAGAAGAATGAAACACATTTATAAAAAACCCGAAGAAATGCGTTGCTTAACACTTCTTTACATCTTCAACAGATTGTTAGGGATGATGAATCATGAAAGATCCAATTCTTTCTCAAACAACTAAAACTAAAGAAGGGTCTTTAATTAGATTACCGATACCGGAACAGAATGAGTCATTAACCAAACAAGCTATTCCAATGACCGGGAAAGATCGCAAGTGACTCGATAGGATAGATTCACCAATGTCACACTTCTTCGAGTAGAAAGAATTTATAAGGAATCATAAAAAACAATTTCAAGAATTTCCTACTTCGACATCATTACTGGAAATAAGTTTTCCAGTAAAGACTGAATTGAATCTCTAAATCCATCAACAAGTCGGTACAACGAGGATCTAAAAATGTTTAGCAGATATCTGATTAATTAAATCAGACGCGAATTTGATCATCATAAGAGACTTCTATGTTTCCTTTCCGATTGAATCATCAATAATTTAAACCAGATAAATGGGTCAAGAAACAAATCCAATTGTTTTGTTTTCTTGGGGATGGATAGAAGGGGCTCATGAAAGAAAAGATGAAGGTCGGTATTCTTTCAGGTATTCTTTCATCTGATTTTATCGTATTCATCAGATACACCAAACAAGTGTTACCGGGGGTAATCGTGGGTATTTAAGGGATCGCAGATCTTTTTCGCCAAAACTGAAACACCGGTGTCACTGATCACTGAAATAGAACAATAACAATACATATAGGTACGGTTCGTTTTCTACAGATTTTTCCTTACTTCAGATTCAGGAATCTTTCCATAAAGTAAAGTGAATGTATGAATCTCCCCCCTCCCCCAATTGATCGCTACATTGATTTCCAATTATTCATTGGAGCCAAATCAAATACAAAATAAAAGAAATTAGGTCCAAAGAAAATAATCTGTTCCGTATTGAATTTTCTTGTTTGTTAATAAGATCCGGATGACAAGGGTCTTGAAATTGATACCTTCCTTTCCTTTGCGGATTAACTCATATCGACACGAATTCCATGGGGATCATGAATCATACCCAAAGCCAATTTAAAAGGATCTTCTTATGGGATGCTATCCTGTCTTGTATAAGTACAAAGCAAAATGGGTTCATATCAATTTGTTGTTACTATTTTGTTTTGTTTGATTTTGTCCAGTCTCAGGAGCTTTAATTCCATCGCTGGAATTAATACCAAGAACCCCCCCGTTTTTTAGGATTCAGGATCCACATAGAATTAGTCATTTTGTCTACCCTATCTTTATTTATATTTACTTTAGGGAAGGTAGAGACTTCTCTTTTATTTCGCATTTCGACTCAGAATGCATCATGTGAGAATCCAAATATCATAGATATGGGGCATAAAGTTTATCCAAATGACTAACTAACCTTCAATATGAATATGGGCGAGGGGGCGAACATACGCTGAATGGCCCACCCAGTTTTTTTTTTTTGAATTTCACTTTGATCTTTGTTCCCATCCTACCTATATCAAAAAAGATATTTATTTCCATCCACATGTCATTGATACTCGATCCGTTTGTTTGTGAGAAACAAAATCGAAAGGGAAGATATGATTCTATAGAAGAATCATTAGAAATCACAAAGAAAGATTGGATCACATTGTATCCAACATTACACCCTTAAACAGAAGATTGTTAAAAAGAACAATCTTTGTTATGATAGAATTGGTCTGGGACGGAAGGATTCGAACCTCCGAGTAACGGGACCAAAACCCGTTGCCTTACCACTTGGCCACGCCCCATTTTGATTTCTATTCGACACCGATAAACACTAATATCGGTATTGGTTGTTCGTCAATTCCAGCCCCAATATCTATTGAATTGGTTGTTGCTATGATTCTACACATGTAGATGTAGAATCAAAATGAATTTATTGATCATTACATATAATTCAATTAAGATATTGTATGTAAGGTATGATTCCTTCTATTCTCATTTGAGAATTGAAGGATTTTTGATTGAGGGAGTTCAAAGAAAAAGAAAGATTTTGCGGCCTACTTTCCCTTCTTTCTTCATTTTCCCCTTATATCAATAACCCAATAATAATGAAATTTTCTCCAAGAACAAAATGTTTGTTATGCTTAATATCTTTAGTTTGATCTGTCTTAATTCTGCCCTTCATTCGAGTAGCTTTTTCTTCGCCAAATTGCCCGAAGCTTATGCTTTTTTCAATCCAATCGTAGATGTTATGCCAGTCATACCTGTGCTCTTTTTTCTCTTAGCCCTTGTTTGGCAAGCTGCTGTAAGTTTTCGATGAGATCTTTAATACTGTCTTAGAAACATTCATGATTTATTCGATAAAAAAAAATGCTATTCTTAAGATCAGATAATGAACCCTCGACTCAAACATGGAAATTCTTTTGGATAACCGAGATGAATCGGAATCACCTCATTTCTTCATTCCTTCTGGGGGTCGAAGACCCTATGTATGGTCCCTACAATACCTAATTGTAGGTATGAGAGATCGTTTTGTTAACGAAAGAATCAGAATCTTATTACAAATTCATTCCTGCAAATTCCTTATGTTTTCTAGAAACCGCCTCTTTTCTTGTTGTCAAAACGGAATATGTGGTACAAAAATGGAGAATCTATTCCCCTATTTCCCCCAAAATGATCTTGGAGATTGTGTAATGCTTACTCTCAAACTCTTCGTTTACACAGTAGTGATATTCTTTGTTTCTCTCTTCATCTTCGGATTCCTATCTAATGATCCAGGACGTAATCCTGGACGTGATGAATAAAAAAATCAGGGGTTTTTCCTTGCTCGATTTCTGAATTTTCTTAGGATTTTATTTCTCCATTCCATACATTTAACTCTGAGAAAGGGGGTTAGAGATTTTTTCGAATTCGAAAGGGAAATATCAAGTGATCAGAAGAAACGGAGAGAGGGGGATTCGAACCCTCGGTACAAATAATTCGTACAACGGATTAGCAATCCGCCGCTTTAGTCCACTCAGCCATCTCTCCCAATTTTAAAAGGATAATTCATATGTGACGCGTGAAGTAAAGGTTGATAAAAGTTTTTCCTTATCTTTCTTTATTCTATAAATATAGACGAATTTGATCAATCATCAATTCCCTTTAGATAATGATTCGAAACAGATATCTCCAATAGAAAGAGTACCTCTTTGATTTCGTCCGAAAAGTTCTTTCTTTTATTCCCCCGGCCTGGCCAGTACCTAGCCAGGCCATTCCTTGTTCCAATGAATCATAGATCAAATGATTTATTTGATTTGAAAACGAAAATGCTTGTTATTGAAGCAGCAACAAGGCTATTCCTATGATAGGAGTGTCATTTCTTATTATGTTTTTCCTTTTCTCGATTTACTTACAATGGAATAAAAAAAACATATTTTTTTTCTATTATAATAGAACTCATATATTTCTTCAAAGAACATGTTTGAACCTGAACCCTTGAGTCCACAACCAAAACAATAGGATTTTTCACTCGATCCAATCGACCCGAATTCATAAGATTTGGCAGTTGAATGAATAGGAAA